AGTACTGGGCTGGACAGTACTTAACCGGTCGGGGCGTGAGGGGAGGGGCCTTTTATACTTTTATACTTTATACAAAGTTAATAAGGTATTTTTCTATTCGAGATATCCCCTTTAATTATCTAAATGAAATGGAATTCCTAATCAAATTTGTTTTTCACTTAATTTGATTTCTTAACTCTTTGTATTTGTTTTATTTGCTTTTTTCTTATACTATACTTAATACTTAATTTTCTTATAGTTTAGTACTTTGGTTTTTTATAAGATAAGAATGAAAAAAAAAATTGAAGAAAGAAATAAAAATAGAACAATAGAAATATAAAGAAATAAAATATAATAAAAATATAAAAATGAAATGAAAAATATTATATTAATATTTAATACTTTGATTATTAATAAATCATATATTTAATTTAGGATTAGGACACTTTGTTTGATTATTAAAATACATATTTAGAATCTGAAAATCTATAAATCTATTGTTAATTGTTATTATAATATATACTATATAATGTATATATATTTTATTACAAATGAATGTGTTTTTATATATTTACCTTTATATATATTATACATATATATTTATCTTTATATATCAAAGTGTTATATAGTTATATATAACTATATATATATAGTTATAAAGATAAATAATTTATCTAATTGCAAATTGCATTTAATAATTACAATATTTTAATAATTACAATATATATTTTTATATATAATTTATATAGATACTTTTACAATTAAAATAGATACAATATATATATATATATATATCTAACTTAACTATATATATATATTATATATATATTATATAATTAATAATTATATAATTAATATTTATATAATTAATATTTAATTAATATTTATATAATTAATATTTAAGTATAATTAATATAAAAAAGTATAATTAATATAAGATAAGATTAATATAAGACTTTTCTTTCTAAATAAGACTTTTCTTTCTAATTTCAATTTTTATTAATGAATATTTATTTAATTAACATTTAAAATATTTCATTATTATGTAGATTAATAGAAATTGAAATAATTAATAGAAATTAAAAATTAAAAAAATTTCAAATTGGAAAATAAGAAGAAGAGAATTTTCTCGATTTTTATTTCATATGTTACATCACATAAAAATTTTCAATTGAAAATTGGGAGAGATGGCTGAGTGGTCTAAAGCGGCGGATTGCTAATCCGTTGTACGAGTTATTCGTACCGAGGGTTCGAATCCCTCTTTCTCCGCCGGTTCTGATTATCTGATTATAATTACTTGAGAACTTCCGATTTCGAAGGAATTTTGATTCCTTGATTTTATCATAGGTAAATATATGGAATAGATAAAATAATAAAAAATTTAGAAAAAACCAAGGAAAAACGAAAAATCTCTTTTTTTTTATTCTTCACGCCCAGGATTACGTCCTGGGTCATTAGATAAGAATCCGAAGATGAAGAGAGAAACAAAGAATATCACTACTGTGTAAACAAAGAGTTTGAGAGTAAGCATTACACAATCTCCAAGATAAGATTTTTTCGATAAAGGGAATAGATTCTCTATTTTTTTACTACAAATACTTTTTTTGAAAAGTTGTTTTTAGGAATTTTTTTTGTAAAAAGATTTTGATTCCTTCCTTACAAAAGATTTCTTGTCATACCAATAATTTGGTATTGTAGAAGACCTAGACTTAAAAAAAAAAGTCCTTGCCCGCGGGAAAATCAGAACGCGGAGAGAAATAAGTTGATCCAAATGCATTGACGCAGTTATTCAATATAAGAAGAATTTCTATTTTCGAATCCAAGATTTAAAATGTAACACTTTACCTACTGATCTTATTCATTTTTCTAATTTTATTATCGAATAAATCATGAATGAATTCGGCAAAGTATTAAAGATTTTATCGAAAACTTACAGCAGCTTGCCAAACAAAGGCTAAGAGAAAAAAGAGGACAGGTATGACAGGCATAACATCTACGATTGGATTGAAAATCGCATAAGCTTCAGGCAATTTGGCGAAGAAAAAACCATTTGAATAAAGGACAGAATTAAGACAGATACAGATTAAACTAGAAATATTAAGCATAACAAAAATTTAGTTTTTGTAGATTAGATAATTTTATTTTGATTGAGTTATTTTTCTAAGGGAAAAATGAAAAAAGAAAGTAAAAAAATCCTTCTTTTTTTCTAACTCTCCCAAATCAAAAATAGTTCCTTCCATTCTCAAATGATAATACAAGGAATTCTACTTTCATACATTATCTTAATTGAATTCTATGTAATGATCAATGAATTTTTTTGATTCTACTACATCTAATGTGTTGAATCTTAGCAAGAAAATATCCTGTATGTATATTTCGCCTGGGATTGACGAATCCTAATACGAATATTACACTTTATTTTGTAGATTAGACTAGAAATCAAAATGGGGCGTGGCCAAGCGGTAAGGCAGCGGGTTTTGGTCCCGTTATTCGGAGGTTCGAATCCTTCCGTCCCAGATCGTTTCCGTCAGAAACGAAAGAAGGGATTATGTTGTATTCTAGATTACATTGTATCCCATATAAAAATAAAACAGAAAAATCTTAAAGAGAACAACCTTTTTTCTGAATTCTTAGAATTGATTTGATTCATAATAAAGTATCAAATAAAAGTGAATAGAAGTAAATATTTTTTTTTTTTTTGAATGAGTTTTTTAGAAAAACTTTATGTCCCATATATGTGAAATAGAGTTGTCCCATGATACATTCGAAATCGAAATGTGAAACAAGAGCATCCTTATTCCTTTCCATAAAAGAAATTATTATAAAATAAAGCTTAAAGTCAAAAAATAAGATATAAAAATTTCACGGAGACTAAACTAAAAACAAAAGAGTAAGAAAGAAGTTTGTGGTACTAAATTTCATTACTTTACTTTCGTCGCGGGTCTTAAGGTTCTTAAAGAAGTGTTGTGGAAAAAAATAGGAAAAACAAATTATCTGATCAATATCCCATTTCTTTGTATTTTAGTATCTTATATTTGTATTTGGTCCAAATTTGAATTTGGAATCAATGTAATATAGTGATTGGGGGAATTTCGTATATTTCATATACTTTGTAGAATAGATGAATAATTTTTTGAACTTGAAGTAAAACAAAATCTTTATATTATAAAATAAACAAGGTCTGCGCCTACATAATATATATATGTATATATGATATTATGATATTTTATCATAATATTGTTATATTATTGTTTGTTGTACTTCTTCAGTTGTACTTCAATATTAAAAATTCAATATTGAAAAGGCTTTTATTTAAGTGAAAAGGATTTTTGGAAAGGGGTCCATGATTATTTATTAAAATATACAGGATTCTCCCCTGTAACAATTGTTCCTTGTATATGGTGGATAATACGACAGGATCAGACTCTTCTAATTCTTGATTCAAATTCTTTCTTTCATATGAAAGAATAACGACTTTCATTTTGCCTTACACGAATTCATTTTTTATTAACTTTTAGTATTTGAAGAAGTGTGCTAAATCATATTTTCGAGAAACTTATGACCTTTTTAGATCATTGGAATTGTTTGTTTACTTAATTTATTTTTGTTGTTTCGGAATTAGAAATCTATATCTATTAAAAAAAGACTTTCCTTTGAGGTTTCTAGTTTTTTCTTTTGAAAAAAAAAAATAGATCCCTCCTCTACTGATTGATTGTCCCGAGCAATCTGTTGACGTTGAAGATTTCAATAACTCTTAAGCAAAAGTCCTGTTTTTTTAGAGTTTTTGTCTTTTTTAGAAATTTGTTTTATTCATATAATAGGAGGTTAAAGAAATTGGATATTTGCGGAGCCTTCTCCGGATAAATACTTATCCACTCATAGATAGAAAAAAATTATTATATATCGCCTGTTAAGCTAATGACTATTCATAATTAATTATATAATGAATCAATTCCATAGCGGTTTGAAATTCAATTCTAAATTAGAGGAATGTTATGGTAAAACTTCGTTTGAAACGATGTGGTAGAAAGCAACGTGCGACTTGAAGGACACGATCGGTTGTGGATTTTTTTTTACATCCACCATTTTCTATACCAATGAAGATGCTCTTGTCTCGACATAGTTTGTTCTGTTCTATTACAAACCTAACCTAATTTGTCTTAGGTTGATAGTACATCATGGAGCTCGAGCATAAAGAATTGATTCATTTATCAAGGGGAAGAATCTAGGGTTAGTGACAATCAATAAGTTAGACCGGCTTTGTAAGCATATCTTCAATATAGAAATCGAAAGGTTCAAATTCGAAACAAGTTTGAAAAAAGTCAAATTTTTCGGAATTGGTAAAACTATTTCGGTCAAATAAAGTGTGTCATACGGGAATCAATCTTTCTTTTCTATAGATAGAAAGAAATACCAAAAAACAAAAAGGATGTTGCTACCTTTTTGAAAAAGAATAAGGATCACCGAAGTAATGTCTAAACCCAATGATTTCAAAAAGCAAAGATAAAGGATTCCGGAACAAGGAAACACTATTTTCAATTGTCTCAACAATTAAATCAGAATAAGAAATCAAAATGTATTCGAGATGAGACAAACAAAAGAGATTAGAGACGGCTCAAAAAATATCTAAGGATTTTCCTTTGGACTTTGTCAGAATTATTCAACTTGAGTTATGAGTATAAATGATATTTCTTTTTCTGTAAGGCAAGGAAGAATAAAAAATGAATCATAGTCCATTTATTATTTTATGTTATGGATCTCAATTTGCCATTATATACAGAAATTAGAATCCTTTTTTCTCGAGCCGTATGAGGAGAAAACCTCCTATACGTTTCTGGGGGGAGAATGGTTTATCTATATCTATCCCAATGAGCCATCTATCGAATCGTTGCAATTGATGTTCGATCCCGAAGAGAAGGAAGAGATCTTCGAAAAGTGGGTTTTTATGATCCGATAAAGAATCAAACTTATTCAAATGTTCCTCTTATTCTATATTTCCTTGAAAAGGGCGCTCAACCTACAGGAACTGTTTATGATATTTTAAGAAAGGCAGAATTTTTTAAAGAAAGAACTCTGAGTTAATGAAATTAAAGTAAAGGAAAAAAGGAAATTCTAAAATAATAAAAAAATAAGTGTAAAATAAATAAGAAATAAGGGTGAAGTAACTAGTATCTATCTTTGGGTAATTATTTACCTATAATTTGCCTTTTCTTGTTCTATATTTTTTTTTCTTGTTGTGGTAATCTACCAACAAACAAGGGATTAATCTTTCTTATTGTACCTAATATTCTATATTAATTGAATAAACCCGAGATTTTTTCTTTACCTCTTCTCCTTATTTCTTTTTTACATCAAAATCTATTTTTTTTTATGTTGTCCTAATCTAACACAAATCCTTATTTGATTTACTTAAATTTGTTTTCTCACCATTGTATTCATATTGACAATGGCGTATCGAACAAATATAATTCGATCTATAGATCAATAGATCTGTTTATCCCCAACCAATAAATAAGTAGTTTCTCTATTGGGGTCTTAGTTCATTTAAGTGGTTTGTATTGCTGGATTTTTTGTCTGACAAGATTAATTTTCTTAACGATAATCCAAAATTGAATAACAAAAACGGGTGGTTCATTTAATTTAGTTTAAATTTGAGTACCCCTTATTGTTTGTTTGTGAATCTGTTGTTTTTTAATCGGATTCGCCGATTTTTCTTTCGATTTTGGAATTTTGATCTTTCTAATTGATCGTTAAATCTCTTTTTTTTGTTAGTTCAATATTTTGATGAGGTTATGCAATTCAATTAATTTTTTTTTGATCATATCTACATATTGTATTCTACATATTGTAATTGTATTTTTTCGGGTTGCTAACTCAATGGTAGAGTACTCGGCTTTTAAGTGCGACTATGATTTTTTACACATTTGGATGAAGTAACGAATTCGTCCAGACTATTGGTAGAGTCTATAAGACCACGACTGATCCTCAAAGGTAATGAATGGAAAAAACAGCATGTCGTAATAAAATCAATTTTTTTTGTATTATAAAATGCAAAATTTCAATTAAAGAAAGTGGAACTTTGAGTTTATCCTTACCGAATCATTCCAAAGAATTGTTTTGATTTTTGTAAGGCAACAAGTTTTATTTACTTACTATTTGTTGGTTGGGTCTAATGAATAAATGGATAGAGCCCTATAGCTCCAATTTTGGTAAAACAAAAAGAAACGAGCTTATGTTCTTAATTTGGATTCAAAAATTCCCCAATCTAATTAGACGTTAAAAATAGATTAGTGCCTGATGCGGGAAACAGTGGGTCCTCCTGGGATGTGAGTAGACCACAGATTCTTTTTCTTTTTTTTAATGAATCCTAATTATTCTTTAGATCTTTAGATTGAAAACGAATGAATGTGTAGAAGAAACGGTATACTGATAAAGAGAATTTTTTCCAAAGTCAAAAGAGCAATCGGGTTTCGAAAATAAAGGATTTTTTACACTTTTTTAATTCTCAGAAAGAAGGCTAAACTCGTTGGATAGAAAAAGAAAGTAAAAAGATCTGTTGATTGGACTCCTAGTTTCCTTTCCGGGGTATATATAATATATTTTTTCTTACCATACTAGATACATAATTAATATCTATAATAAGGAAAATACATACTTCGTTCTGACCATATTGCACTATGTATCATTTGATAACCCAAGAAATGCCTCCTGCTCCTGCTTCTGCTTCAAGTAGAAATAAAAATGGAAGAATTACAAAGCTTTTTAGAAAAAGAAAGATCTTGGCAACAACACTTCCTATATCCGCTTCTCTTTCAGGAGTATATTTATGTATTTGCTCATGATCATGGTTTAAATGGGTCGATTTTTTACGAACCCGTAAATTTTTTAGGTTATGACAAGAAATCTAGTGCAGTACTTGTGAAACGTTTAATTATTCGAATGTATCAACAAAATCATTTGATTTGTTCCTTTAATGAATCTAACCAAAATAGATTCGTTGGACACAATTACAATTATTATTCCTATTTTTATTCTCTGATGATATCAGAGGGAGTTTCAGTCATTGTAGAAATTCCATTCTCGCTTCAATTGAAATCTTCCATCGAAGAAATACACAATTTACGATCTATTCATTCAATATTTCCCTTTTTAGAAGATAAATTATCGCATTTAAATTATCTGTCAGATATACTAATACCTCATCCCATTCATATGGAAATCCTGGTTCAAATTCTTCAATCTCGAGTCCAGGATGCTTCCTCTTTGCATTTTTTGCGGCTCTTTCTTCACCAATATCATAATTGGAATAGTCTCATTACTCCGAAGAAATCTATTTCTGTTATTTCAAAAGAAAATAAAAGACTATTTTGGTTCTTATATAATTCTTATATATCTGAATGCGAATTTTTATTAGTGTTTCTTCGTAAACAATCTTCTTATTTACCATTAACATCTTCTGGAGTCTTTTTTGAGCGAACATATTATTATGGAAAAATACAACGTATTTTAGTGTGGCAGAAT